ATAATAAAAATTTCAACTAAAATTTTAATATTAACAACAACTTTAATATCAACATTATTAGTATTAAGATCCGAAAATTGATTTAGAATATGAATAGGGTTAGAAATTAATATATTATCATTTATTCCCTTAATAGAAAATAGAAAAAACCTTATATCTTCAGAATCAAAAATAATTTATTTTATTATTCAAAGAATAGCTTCAATAATATTTTTATTTATAATTACAGTTAACCCTTTAATTATAATTAATGAAAATATAATTAGTTATATACCAATATCTATTATCACTTTGAGCATATCAATAAAGATTGGTATAGCACCTATACATTTATGATTTATTAATATTATAAAAAAATTAAAATGAAAAAGTTGTATAATACTTATGACATGACAGAAGATTGCACCTCTTTATGTTTTAAGAAATACAAATAATAACATCTTAATAATCAACGTATTGGCTATCTCAAGTGCCCTTATTGGAGCAATTGGGGGTATTAATCAAACATCATTAAAAAAAATTATAGCATACTCATCAGTTAATCATCTAGGATGAATTACAACATGTATTATTTATGATAATGAAACATGAATAAAATACTTAATTATTTATTCATTAATTATTTTTATACTAACAGATAATTTCACAAAAAAATCAATTAATTTTATTAATCAAATAAATATTAATATAAAAACTAAAACTGAAAAAATTAGAATTATTATATTAATATTAAGCTTAGGGGGATTACCTCCATTTTTAGGATTTATACCCAAATGAATAGTTATTCAATCGCTTATAAATAATGAATGCAAAATTACGATTATAATTTTAATAATAACATCAATAATTACATTATTTTATTATATACGAATAATTACACCAGTAATTATAACAAATAATTATATTAATAAGTGAAATATAAAAAGAAAAAATATAAAAATATCATATATAATAAATTTTTTAATTAACATAATATTACCAATTACTATAATTATCAGAATAACATAAAACCTTAAGTTAAATAAACTATTAACCTTCAAAGTTAAAAATATAAATATAATTTTATAGGCTTTAGTAAAATACTACTTTAGAATTGCAGTCTAATATCATCAAATTGACTATAAAACCTGATAAAGGAATTAAAAATTCATATATAAATTTACAATTTACAACCTATAATCAGACACTTTATCTATTTAAATTAATTTATTTAGAGAACATAAAATTGAACAAATGAATATTTTCAACAAATCATAAAGATATTGGAACACTTTATTTTATATTAGGAATATGATCAGGTATAATTGGTATATCAATAAGATGAATTATTCGAATTGAATTGGGTCAACCAGGATCATTTATTGGAAATGATCAAATTTACAATGTTATTGTAACAGCTCATGCCTTCATTATAATTTTCTTTATAGTTATACCAATTATAATTGGTGGTTTTGGTAATTGACTAGTACCTTTAATAATTGGTGCACCTGATATAGCCTTTCCCCGTATAAATAATATAAGATTCTGATTATTACCTCCATCATTAACATTGTTATTAGTTGGTAGTATAGTAGATGCGGGAGCCGGTACGGGATGAACAGTATATCCTCCTTTATCAAGAAACTTAGCCCATAACGGTGCATCTGTAGATCTAACTATTTTCTCATTACACCTTGCAGGAGTGTCATCTATTTTAGGAGCAGTAAATTTTATTTCAACTATTATTAATATACGAACATCAGGAATAACAAGAGAAAAAATTCCACTATTTGTATGATCAGTAGGTATTACTGCATTACTATTATTATTATCATTACCCGTACTTGCAGGAGCAATTACAATATTATTAACTGATCGAAATTTAAACACATCTTTCTTCGACCCAGCAGGTGGTGGAGACCCTGTTTTATATCAACATCTTTTCTGATTTTTCGGACACCCAGAAGTTTATATTTTAATTTTACCAGGATTTGGTATTATTTCACATATTATTAGACAAGAGAGTGGGAAAAGAAACGCATTTGGTTCAACAGGAATAATTTACGCCATATTAGCTATTGGGTTACTAGGATTCATTGTATGAGCACATCATATATTTACAGTTGGCATAGATGTAGATACACGAGCATATTTTACATCAGCTACAATAATTATTGCTATTCCAACTGGAATTAAAATTTTCAGATGACTAGCAACTATTCACGGATCTATAATTAACTATTCTCCATCAATAATATGAACATTAGGATTTGTATTTTTATTTACAATTGGAGGTTTAACTGGAATTGTACTAGCTAACTCATCCATTGATATTGTACTTCATGATACATATTATGTTGTAGCACACTTCCATTATGTACTTTCAATAGGAGCAGTATTTGCTATTATAGCTGGATTTATTCAATGATATCCACTATTTACAGGTATAACAATAAATCCAAAATGATTAAAAACACAATTCTTTACAATATTTATTGGAGTAAATTTAACATTCTTCCCACAACACTTCTTAGGATTAAGAGGTATACCTCGACGATACTCAGATTATCCAGACATATATATATCATGAAATGTGATTTCATCTATTGGATCAACTATTTCAATTTTAGGGACTATAATATTTATTATAATCATATGAGAAAGTATAATTTCTAAACGAAAAATTATATTTGTAATAAATTTAAATTCAAGCATTGAATGATTACAAAATTATCCACCAGCTGAACATTCATATAACGAAATACCTATTGCATTTAACTTCTAATATGGCAGAAATATATGCAATGAATTTAAGATTCATTTATAAAGAATAATCTTTTTTTAGAAATTAGAAAATGATCACAAATTAATTTTCAAGACCCAAATTCACCCTTAATAGAACAATTAATATTTTTCCATGATAATACAATAATTATTTTAATTATAATTACAACCATTATTGCCTGAATCATATTTAAAATACTTTTCAATAAAATAATTAATCGATTTATAATAGAAAATCAAATAATTGAAATTATTTGAACAATTATTCCAGCTATAATTCTTATTTTAATTGCACTACCATCACTTCGTATTCTATACATAATAGATGAAACTAAAAGACCAACTTTAACAATTAAAGCTATTGGCCATCAATGATATTGAAGTTATGAATATTCAGATTTCAAAAATATTGAATTTGAAGCATATATAAAACCCACTAATGAAATTGAAATAAATGAATTTCGATTACTAGAAACTGATAATCGAATTACATTACCTATAAATAATCAAATTCGAATTATTGTAACAGCCACAGATGTTCTTCATTCATGAACAATCCCAAGATTAGGGATTAAAATTGACGCCATCCCTGGACGATTAAATCAAGGATTCATATTCATCAATCGTCCAGGAATATTATATGGACAATGCTCTGAAATCTGTGGAGCAAATCATAGATTTATACCAATTACAATTGAAAGAGTAAATACAAAACAATTTATTAGATGATTAAAAAATAAATCATTAAGTGGCTGAAAGTAAAGCAATGGTCTCTTAAACCAAAAAATAGTAATTAACGTATACTCTTAATGGAAAAATTAGTTTATAAAAAACATCAGATTGTCAAGCTGAAAAAATTAAAATAATATTTTTCTATACCACAAATAGCACCAATATCTTGATTAAGATTAATAATTATATTTATTATAATAATTATTGTAATTAATAGTATATCTTATTTCAATAAAAATTATACAATTAAAAAAAAAATAAGAAACATAAAAATAAATAAACTTAATTGAAAATGATAACTAACTTATTTTCAACATTTGATCCATCTACATCAATATATTATTCAATAAATTGAACAAGAACTTTAATTATTTTAATAATTATACCTTATCCATATTGATTAATTAAATCACGACAAAAAATAATAATTGATTTAATTTATAAAACACTACATCAAGAATTTAAAACACTTCTAAATAAAAGTGAAGGATTAACTTTAATAATAACATCATTATTTATATTTATTTTAATTAATAATATAATAGGATTATTACCTTACATTTTTACAAGATCAAGACACCTAATTTTTTCATTAGCTATATCACTTCCCCTATGATTATCAATTATATTATTTGGATGAATTAACAAAACACAAAGTATATTTAGACATTTAATCCCAGCTGGTACACCAGGTTTATTAATACCATTTATAGTTTGTATTGAAACTATTAGAAATATCATTCGACCAGGATCTTTAGCTGTTCGATTAACAGCTAACATAATTGCTGGACATTTATTAATAAGATTATTAGGAAATAACACAATAGAAGCATCAACAATTATAATAATAATATTAATAATTATTCAAATTAGATTAATATTATTCGAAACAGCAGTAGCTATTATTCAAGCTTACGTATTCTCAGTACTTACGACTTTATATTCAAGTGAAGTAAATTATGCAAAAAAATAATCACCCATTTCATTTAGTAGATCCTAGTCCATGACCTTTAACCGGATCAATTGGAGCTATAACTATAACATCAGGAATAGTAATATGATTTCACATAAAAAATCCTATACTAATATTAATAGGTATTTTAATTCTATTATTAACAATAATACAATGATGACGAGATATTGTTCGAGAAGGAACTTATCAAGGCAAACATACAATTATAGTAACCAATGGATTAAAATGAGGAATAATCCTATTCATCATCTCAGAAATCTTTTTTTTTATCTCATTTTTCTGGGCCTTTTTTCACAGTAGACTCGCACCAGCTATTGAAATCGGTATAACCTGGCCTCCGAAAGGAATCAAAACTTTTAACCCTATAGATATTCCTCTTTTAAATACAACAATTTTATTATCTTCAGGTATTACTATTACATGAGCACACCACAGTATCATGAATAAAAATCATAGACAAACAATTAGGGGATTATTTATAACTGTCACGCTAGGGATTTATTTCACTATACTGCAAGCATACGAATATTTAGAGTCCCCATTTACAATCAGTGACTCCGTCTATGGATCTTGTTTCTTTATAGCAACAGGATTTCATGGAATTCATGTGATCATTGGAACTACATTCTTACTGGTTTGCTTAATCCGAACTATAAAATTTCATTTTTCAAATAAACACCATTTTGGGTTTGAAGCAGCCGCTTGATATTGACATTTTGTAGACGTAGTATGATTATTTTTATATATTTCAATTTATTGATGAGGTAGTTATTTTTTTAGTATATAAAGTATTCTTAACTTCCAATTAAGAGGTCTCAAAAGAGAAAAAATAATTATATTAACAAGAACATCAATTTTAATAAGAATAATTATTAGAATAACACTTATTATAGTATGCTCAATTATCTCAAAAAAATCAAAAAATAACCGAGAAAAAATAACACCATTTGAATGTGGATTCGACCCCAAAAGATCTTCTCGAATACCATTTTCTATCCAATTCTTCATAATTGCAATTATTTTTCTAATTTTTGACGTTGAAATTGTAATCTTAATACCAACAATTAAAATTATACAAATAACCAAAATAAAATCATGATTTATTGTAACATCAATATTTTTAATTATCCTAATTGTTGGATTATATCATGAATGAAAAAACGGAATTCTAGAATGAAGAAACTGGGGTTATAGTTAATTATAACATTTAATTTGCAATTAAAAATTATTCAAAAAAGAATTATCCTCAAGTAATGAAGTAAATATTACATTTAGTTTCGACCTAAAAATAGGGCTAAAGCCCCTTACTTTTAACTAAAACCAAAATAGAGGTATTTCACTGTTAATGAAATTATTGATCAACAAATCTAGTTAAAAGAGAATGTTGTAACTAAAAGAAGCCGCTAACTATCTTTTAAAGCGGTTAAAATCCGTTTTTCTCTTATATTTATATAGTTTAAAATAAAACTTTTCATTTTCAATGAAAAAATAAAATTATTATTTTTATAAATACCTGAAGGGATAAATCCCATAATAATATCTTCAATATTAAGCTTTAAAATTAAGCTATTCAAGTTTAAAAAACAAAAAATATTAAAGTAAAAAGAAAAAAGGAAATCATATAAATTTTTAAATTATTATAATAAAAAAAATGAACAAATTTTCTCAAAACTACTACGTAGAAAAAAGATAGTTTTGAGAAAATTAACTCCCCTCACCCAACTTCTAAATTATTATTTAAATCAAATGAAATTTTAAAAAAATTATTATTTAAAGTATAAGTTCTGAAAAAAGGTAAAAATCATATTCTTCCTAGAAATGAAGAAATTTTATAAAAAATTAAATAATTAGAAGATGAATTATAATAAAAAATTGAAAGTTCATAACCTAAAAAGACCCCAAAAAAAATTATTAGTAATGACATTAATTTTATTAAAGTTGATAAAACCAAAAAAGTAGGAGTCAAAAAAATTATTCACATTAATAAACTACCAGAAAAAATTGATATTATAACCAAAAAAATTATAGAAAAATTTATTAATTTATCTTCTATATAACTCTGACAAACATAAGAATTTGGATATAAATTTATAGTATAATAGATTAAACGAATACTATAAGAAACTGTTAAGCCAACAGAAATATATATAATTATATAAATAAATATATTAGAACCTGAAAAAGATGATAATTCCAAAATTAAATCCTTTGAATAAAAACCCGAAAGATAGGGAAAACCACATAAAGAAAGATTTGAGATACAAAAACATGTAATAGTAAAAGGTAATTGATAAGAAAGTCCTCCTATAAAACGAATATCTTGTGTATCATTTATAACATGAATAATTAAACCAGCACATAAAAAAAGTAAGGCTTTAAAAAAAGCATGTGTTAATAAATGAAAATATGATAAATAAGGATAACCTAAAAAAAGAATAGTTATTATTAAACCTAACTGTCTCAAAGTTGATAAAGCAATAATTTTCTTTAAATCAAATTCAAAATTAGCCCCCAAACCTGACATAAATATAGTCAATAAAGATAATATTAAAAAAAAGTCACAATTAAATATATAAATTATTGAACTAAAACGAATTAAAAGATAAACACCAGCAGTAACTAAAGTAGAAGAATGTACAAGAGCTGAGACAGGTGTAGGTGCTGCTATAGCAGCAGGTAATCAAGAAGAAAAAGGAATTTGAGCTCTTTTAGTAAAACCAGCCAAAATTAATAAAATCAATAAATAAAAAACCCAGTTTTCATAAATAAATAAATAATAAAAAAAATGTCAACTACCAAAATTTATTATCCAAGAAATTGATAAAAGAATGGCAACATCTCCAATACGATTAGTTAAAATAGTTAATATACCAGCTCTATGAGATTTATAATTTTGAAAATAAATAACTAAACAATATGAAACCAGACCTAAACCATCTCAACCAATCAAGATTCTAACAAGATTAGGTCTTATAATTAATATAAATATAGAAAAAATAAATATTAAAACCAAATATAAAAATCGAATTTTATTTTGATCTGAAATTATATAAGAATGACTATATAAAATTACTATAGATGAGATAAAGAAAACACAACCTCTAAATAACAATGATATTCAATCAAAAATCAAAGTTAAAGTAATTATTATACTATTATAAGAAATAAATTCCCAATCTAATAAAAAAACTTGATTAGTATAAACAAAAAAAAGACCTATTAAAAATATTAATAATCCTAAAATAAATAAAAAAAAAGATCCAATTATATAAAAAGAAGTATTTTTCAAAGTCTGAAATAATATTATACCTATAACACCACAAATTATTATTCTTATTAAACTATTCAAACATAATCAAACCATAAAAATATCAATTTTCAAAATTATAAAATTTAAAGGAAAACAATGAAGAAAAATTAATATATACTCACGTAAATTAATATTATAAATAAATTTCAAACCAGAATATAATAAACCATGCTGAGTGTTAGAATATAAATAAATTCTATAACAACATCTTAAAAAAGATCTTCAAAATAAAAAGAAAAAAGAATAATATGATCATCTTATTATTCTATTAATAATAAAAATTTCACCTAACAAATTTAAAGTTATAGGTCTAGCCATATTATTAGCACAAAATAAAAACCAAAAAAAAGACAATCTAGGTATTAAACTAATCATTCCTTTATTAAAATAAAATCTACGGCTATTAGAACGTTCATAAATTAAATTTGCCAAACAAAATAAACCTGAAGAACAAAGTCCATGACCAATTATCATAATTAAAGATCCTAATATACCTAAATTATTTATTGAAAAAATACCACAAATTACTAAAGCTATATGTCTTACAGAAGAATAAGCAATTAAAGATTTTATATCAACTTGAAATATACAAATAAAACCAATAATTATTATACCAAACAAACTTAATCTAATTAATAAAATATTATTAAATATAAATAACCCTTCCATAAAACCTAAAACACGTATTAAACCATAACCACCTAATTTTAAAAGAACACCAGCCAAAATTATTGAACCAGAAATTGGGGCTTCTACATGAGCCTTAGGTAACCAAAAATGGAAAAAAATCATAGGTATTTTAATTAAAAAAGCCAAAATTAAACCCAAATAAAGATAAAAATTATAATTAATTATAATAAAAGGATAAAAAAGACTTAAACAAAAATTATTTATATAAAAAATTGATAATAAAAGTGGTAGTGATCCAAAAAGAGTATAAAAAAGTAAATAAAATCCAGAAGAGAGACGTTCAGGTTGATAACCTCAACCAAAGATTAACAAAAGAGTTGGAATTAAACTTGATTCAAAAAAAATATAAAACAAAAAAATATTTTGAGTAGAAAAAGAAAGAATTAAAAAAAGTAACAAAAAAATTACAACCATAACAAAATAGTTTGATGAATTAATTAAATTAATTTTATATCTAGCTAAAATTATTAATACACTAATTCAAACTGTCAAATAAATTAAAGAAGAAGAAAGAACATCTATTATAAAACCATATCTCAAAGATCCATAAAAACCAGTAAATAATCTCATATTTAAAAATAAAATTAAAGAAAAAAAGAAAGAACAAATTAAAATCATTCAATTGTTTAAAAAACATAAGGGAATCAAAAAAAAATAAAAAATTAATATTTTTATCATATTAAACTTCTAATATTTATTAAATTATCATTACCATGACAACGAATTATAGAAACAAGAACTGAAAGGCCTATAACACCTTCACAAACTGAAAAAGTTAAAAAAAAAATAATAAAATAATATTCTCTTATATATCTATATAAAAAGAAAAAGAAAGAAAAAAAAATAACAACAACTAAATATTCTAATCTTAATAAAGTTAAAAGCAAATGTTTACGTAAAGAACATAAAATAACTAAACCACAAAAAAATATATACCAGAAAATAAAATAATTCAATAAAATTAGTTTTAATAGTTTAAAAAAAAATAATGATCTTGTAAATCATAGATAGAAAATTCTTTAAAACTTCAGCAAGAAGATAGTAAATCCTTACTTTAATCCCCAAAATTAATATTTTATATAAACTACTCGCTGAATATGAAAATAATTCTTATTATAATAATTACTGCATCCACTATATTAATAGTTTTAAACCATCCATTAAGAATGGGATTTAATTTAATTCTTATTACATTTTTATCTTCAATGGTAATAAGAATTTGAATAAAATATACATGATATTCATATATTTTAGTTTTAGTAATATTAGGTGGAATATTAGTATTATTTATATATATGGCCAGAATTGCCTCAAATGAAATTATAAAATTTTCATTAAAAACAATAATCTTAATAATAACCACCATAATCATAACAATAATTTTATTAAAAGAAGAAATATTATCCTATAATACAACTATAATTCAAACCATAGATAGACAACAAAATATATCCATAATAAAATTATTTAACACAAAAAGATCAATTATTACAATTATAATAGCCTTATACTTATTAATAACTATAATTTATGTAATCTTTATTACAAATACATTTGAAGGACCAATACGAAAAAAAAATTATGAAAAAACCAATTCGCAAATCCCATCCAATAATTAAAATTATAAATTCATCTTTATTTGATTTACCAGCCCCTTCATCAATTTCAATTTGATGAAACTTTGGATCACTTTTAAGAATATGTTTAATTATTCAAATTTTAACTGGTGTATTTTTAGCTATACATTATACAGCTGATATTAACATTGCATTTGATAGTGTTATTCATATTACACGTGATGTAAATACAGGATGATTATTACGTAATATACATGCTAATGGAGCATCAATATTCTTTATTTGTTTATACTTACATATCGGACGAGGTATATATTATGGTTCTTATAAATTATTTATAACATGAAGAATTGGGGTAATTATATTATTTATTATTATAGCAACTGCCTTCCTTGGATATGTTTTACCGTGAGGACAAATATCTTTCTGAGGAGCGACAGTTATTACTAATTTAATATCAGCTATTCCATATTTAGGAAATGAAATTGTAAAATGACTATGAGGAGGATTTTCAATTGATAATGCCACATTAACCCGATTTTTTACATTACATTTTTTATTACCATTCATTTTAGCAGGAATAACAATAATTCATTTATTATTTTTACATCAAACAGGGTCAAATAACCCTACCGGTATTAATAGAAATTATGATAAAATACCATTTCACCCTTATTTTTCTATTAAAGATATTATAGGAATATTAATTGCTATTTACTTATTTCTTATAATTAATCTCCTAGAACCTCGACTTCTCGGCGATCCAGAAAACTTTATTCCAGCAAATCCATTAGTTACTCCAATCCATATTCAGCCAGAATGATATTTTCTTTTTGCATATGCAATTTTACGGTCAATCCCTAATAAATTAGGGGGAGTTGCAGCTATAATTTTATCTATTATAATAATAATAATTATTCCCTTAACATCAAAAAATAAATTTCAAAGTAACATATTTTACCCAATTAATCAAATAATATTTTGATCATTTTTAACTATAATTATATTATTAACATGAATTGGAGCTCGACCAGCCGAAGAACCTTTCATTACAACAGGACAAATCATTACAACATTATATTTTATATATTTCATTATCAATCCAATCATATTAAAAATATGAGATAAATTAACAGATTAGTTGACTAAGCTTTAGATAAGTATATATTTTGAAAATATAAGAAAGAAGTTTAATTCTTCTATCAACTTAACTTATAATAATGATTATAAATATTCAAATATAAAAACAATAAAACCCATATAAAAAATAAAATAATTAAGTGAGATAGGCAAAAAAACCTTTCAAGTTAAATATATTAATTTATCATAACGAAAACGAGGCAAAGTTCCACGAACTCAAATAACCAAAAAAATAATTAAAACTAATTTAATAAAAAATAATAAAGAACTTAAATCACAACCCAAGAAAAAAATAATTGTTAATAAACTTATAAAAATAATATTTATATATTCAGATAAAAAAATAAAAGCAAAACCCCCTCTTCTATATTCTACATTAAAACCAGAAACTAATTCTGATTCACCTTCAGCAAAATCAAAAGGAGAACGGTTAACCTCAGCTAAAAAAGATGAAACCCAACAAAAAAATAAAGGAAAAGAAAAAAACATAAATCAAATATAATTTTGAAAATAAGAAAACAAAATCAAATCAAAACCATAAACAAACAAAATTAAACATAATAAAATTATTGACATTCTTACTTCATAAGAAATAGTTTGAGCTATACAACGTAAAGAACCTAATATCGAATAATTAGAATTTGAAGACCAACCACACATTAAAACACCATAAACTCCCAAACTAGTACAACATAAAAAATATAAAAACCCTAAATTAAAATTATAAACATTAACCATAAAAGGAAATAATAATCATAATCTAAAAGATAACATTAATATGAAAACTGGAGAAAAATAATAAATCATAAAATTAGATATATACAAATATGTTTGTTCCTTAAAAAATAATTTCAAACCATCACTAAATGGTTGCAATAAGCCTATATAACCAACTTTATTAGGACCTTTACGAAGCTGAATATAACCTAATACCCTACGTTCTAATAAAGTTACAAAAGCCACAGATAATAAGACTATAACAAGTAAAAAAATAAAAATAATTATATATATTACTATTTGTGTAATAAACACATATATAAATTCTAAATTTATAGCACTAATCTGCCAAAATAGTTAAAATTAATCAAATATAAATAATATAATTAAAGTAATTGGTCCTTTCGTACTAAATTACTAAAAATAAGGATAGAAACCGACCTGGCTCACGCCGGTCTGAACTCAAATCATGTAAGAATATAATGGTCGAACAGACCAAAAAGATGAAATTCTACCCCCATCCCTTATCTTAATTCAACATCGAGGTCGCAAACTTTTTCATCGATATGAACTCTCCAAAAAAATTACGCTGTTATCCCTAAGGTAGGTTAATCTTATAATCAAAAATTTTGGATCAAAAAAACATAAATTAATGAAAATAAATAATAAAAGTTAATAAAATTTTATTGTCACCCCAACAAAACTAATTTTTCTAAAAAATAAATTAATAAACAAAAAAATATAATTTATAAAATTAGTAAACCTCTATAGGGTCTTCTCGTCCTATAAAAAAATTTTAGCTTTTTAACTAAAAAATTAAATTAAAATAAAATATTTAAAGAAAGTTTACTTCTCATCAAACCATTCATTCTAGCCTTCAATTAAAAGACAAGTGATTATGCTACCTTCGTACAGTTAAAATACCGCAGCCTTTTAATATTTTAAATCAATGGGCAGGCCCGATCTTATATTAAAAACAAAAGAACATGTTTTTGTTAAACAGGTGGAAATAAAAATTGCCGAGTTACAATAAATAAATTAACTAAATTACTAATTTTAACATTATTAAAATTTTTAAAAATTAAAAATTAAATTCCAATAAAAAATTAAAAATATAAAAAATCCTTATAAAAAATATATAATTATAACAAAATAACTAATGGAAATTTTTAATCCTAAATAATATTTTATAAAAAAATATTTTTAAAACAAAAAGAGAGCTTATCCCCTCTTATTTTTAAATAATAAACTTTAAATAATAAAATAAATAAAAGCTTTATTAAAAATAAATTATATTTAACTATCAGAAAACTAGATATCAACTTAAATGAAAAGCATATAACCTCTAAAATATAATTATACATTTTTTTGAAACAAAAAAAAACATTATATCTTAAATCTTAAGATTTCGAGAAAAAAAAATAATTTATTAATTTTATTAAACCCTGATGCAAAAGGTACTCCAAATAAAAAATACTTAATTTATAAAAAAATAAAAACCTTCACAGTTATAAAAACAAATAATATTAATTCATAAAAATACTAAAAAACAAAATATTTTTATTAAAAATAACAAAAAAAATATAATATTAAAAAAATATTAATCAAGATGAATTGAATTGCACAATAAAAATTATTAATGTAAATAATAAGTTCCCTAAAGGAAGCATCTTGAACTTACCAGGCCCACCTTCCGGTAGGCCTACTTTGTTACGACTTATCTCAACTATTCTATAATGAGAGTGACGGGCGATGTGTACATTATTTAGAACTCCAATCAAAATTAAAAGTTTTATAAAAATTACAACCAAATCCAATTTCAAGTTTAAAATAAAATTTAACTATCCAAAAATAAAATTAATGTAACCCACCTCCACTTAGATATAGCTACATCTTGACCTAACATTAAATTCATAAAATTTCAAGAAAATATTCTAATAAAACATTCAATGACAGCGATATATAAACAAAATCTAAGTTAAATCAATCGTGGATTATCAATTACGGGGCAGGTTCCTCTGGAGAGAATAAATAACCGCCAAATTCTTTTAATTTTAAGAACATAACTATTAATATTAAAGCAAATTTAAAATCATAATAATAGGGTATCTAATCCTAGTCTTTAAATGAATTTCATATATCTATAAAAACTAATAAAAAATTATTAAATTTGAATTTCACCTCAAAATAAAAATTTTAATTATAATAATAATATAATACTTAGCCAAAAAAATTCAATTTAACTAATTGTATAACCGCGACGGCTGGCACAATTTTTGTCAGTTATTATTAAAACCCTGGTTTTATCACAAAATAAAAACCAAAAATAAACACTGAATTAAAAAAATCATTTAGAAATTAAGGAAAACCTTACATATAATAAAATTTAAACTCTGAATCCTAAAGAAAGAATCAAACTTCTAATTATTATAATCAAAATGAAAAAAGGAACAGGTATATACACCTCCCCCCTCCCCGGATCCTACGTCTCTACTCGTACCCATCGCCATATGAATCACCCACCTATAAATATTTATATGATTATAATCTCCTATGTATATACTAGTATTACCATTCTCTCGTATAATGTACTGTTACCCCTATCTAAATACTTACATATCCTACTCTCTCATATGATATATTGCCTACTTATTGTTATATAATCCCCATATACTCCTTATATCTAATGTACCATTACCTTAACATAAATCCTCCTATCTATATAGTCCTTATAGTCTGATCCTTCTAACCCTATAGCTCAGTCTCTTATATCCCCTTATTCTTTATTAGTAAACATCTCTCTTTCAATCATCTCTTCTTTTCCAACCCTTCCATATGGATCATGCGTCACATTCTTATCTATCATGTTCTATTACCTACTCAATCCACTCCTATCTCTGCTTGGGATGTTAGCTTCCATCGTCTAAATAGTCCTATTGGTTATATATTAGTATTCTTTCCCTTTTCTTAAATAGTCTTATGTATATATATATATTATCCCCCCCTTTCTTTTATACTTTTTTTAAAATATCAAATTAAATTTAACAGTAATTATATAATAATATATAATTATTAAAATTAAATAAATCAAATCATCTATTTTTATATAATCATTTAAATTATAGGACCAAATGTTATTTTACCCAATAATTAATAGTTTATATTTAACTAGTTCCTAAGAAAATAATTAATTTTATAATAAGATGCCTGAATAAAGGGCTATTTTGATAGAATAGATAATGTAATTTTATTACTCTTATTATATTATTTAGAATTAAACTAATCCTTTGAAATCAAAATTCAATGTGCATCATTACACCTAAATATAGAAAGATAAGCTAAAATTAAGCTTTTAGGTTCATACCCTGAAAATAGAAAATAATTCTTCTTTCTA